GCTAGCGTAGCTTAATTAAAGCATGACACTGAAGATGTTAAGATGGGCCCTAGAAAGCTCCGCAGGCACAAAGGTTTGGTCCTGACTTTACTGTCAGCTTTAGCTAGATTTACACATGCAAGTATCCGCATCCCCGTGAGAATGCCCCCCAGTTTTCCGCCCGAAAACAAGGAGCTGGTATCAGGCACACACCTATGATTAGCCCACGACGCCTTGCTTAGCCACACCCTCAAGGGAACTCAGCAGTGATAGACCTTAAGCTATAAGTGCAAACTTGACTTAGTTAAAGCTAAGAGGGCCGGTAAAACTCGTGCCAGCCACCGCGGTTATACGAGAGGCCCAAGTTGACAAACTCCGGCGTAAAGCGTGGTTAAGGCATACTCTAAAACTAAAGCCGAATATCTTCAGAGCAGTCATACGCATCCGAAGACACGAAGCCCCACCACGAAAGTGGCTTTATGACCCCTGACCCCACGAAAGCTAGGACACAAACTGGGATTAGATACCCCACTATGCCTAGCCGTAAACATTGATAGAATTATACGCCCTCTATCCGCCCGGGTACTACGAGCATCAGCTTGAAACCCAAAGGACTTGGCGGTACTTTAGATCCCCCTAGAGGAGCCTGTTCTATAACCGATAACCCCCGTTCAACCTCACCCTCCCTTGTTTTTCCCGCCTATATACCGCCGTCGTAAGCTTACCCTGTGAAGGCCTAATAGTAAGCAAAATTGGCACTGCCCAGAACGTCAGGTCGAGGTGTAGCATATGAGAGGGGAAGAGATGGGCTACATTCGCTAGTCTAGCGAATACGAATGATAGTACTGAAACCGTACATCTGAAGGAGGATTTAGCAGTAAGTCGAAAATAGAGTGTTCTACTGAAGCTGGCTCTGAAGTGCGTACACACCGCCCGTCACTCTCCCCAAGCTCACAATACATTAATATACATAAAATGCCTAAACCGCTAAGGGGAGGCAAGTCGTAACATGGTAAGTGTACCGGAAGGTGCACTTGGAAAAATCAGAGTATAGCTAAGATAGAATAGCATTTCCCTTACACTGAAAAGTCATCCGTGCAAGCCGGATTACCCTGACGCCAACTAGCTAGCCCATCCCCCCAAAAACAACAATTCAATATTAATAACCCCAAATACACGACATACCCAATAAACAAATCATTTTTCCCCCCTAGTATGGGCGACAGAAAAGGAACTATTGGAGCAATAGAAAAAGTACCGCAAGGGAACGCTGAAAAAGAAATGAAACAAACCAGTAAAGCCTAAGAAAGCAGAGATTATACCTCGTACCTTTTGCATCATGATTTAGCTAGAAAAACTCAAGCGAAGAGAACTTTAGTTTGAGCCCCCGAAACTACGTGAGCTACTCCAAGACAGCCTAGCAATAGGGCAAACCCGTCTCTGTGGCAAAAGAGTGGGAAGATCTTTGAGTAGAGGTGACAGACCTACCGAACCTAGTTATAGCTGGTTGCCTGAGAATTGGATAGGAGTTCAGCCTCCAGGTTTCTCCCTTCACTACGGTTTAACCCCTACCGATACCTGAAAGAAACCTAGAGAGTTAATCAAAGGGGGTACAGCCCCTTTGAGACAAGATACAACTTTCCCAGGAGGGTAAAGATCATATTTACTCAAGGTAATAATGCCCAGGTGGGCCTAAAAGCAGCCATCCTAATAGAAAGCGTTAAAGCTCAAGCATTACATTTTACCCACATATTTTGATAACCTAGTCCTAACCCCCTAACATTATCAGGCCATCTCATGCAAACATGAGAGTGCACATGCTAATATGAGTAACAAGAGAGTACCCGCCTCTCTCCTCGCACACGTGTAAATCGGAACGAACCCCCACCGAAACTTAACGGCCCCAAACAAAGAGGGTAATGAACAACAAGTAAGCAACCAGAAAACCATCCAACCAACAACCGTTAACCCTACACTGGTGTGCCCCTAAGGAAAGACTAAAAGAAAAAGAAGGAACTCGGCAAACATTCCAAGCCTCGCCTGTTTACCAAAAACATCGCCTCTTGCAAAAACAAAGAATAAGAGGTCCCGCCTGCCCTGTGACTATATGTTTAACGGCCGCGGTATTTTAACCGTGCGAAGGTAGCGCAATCACTTGTCTTTTAAATGGAGACCTGTATGAATGGCATAACGAGGGCTTAACTGTCTCCTTTTTCAAGTCAGTGAAATTGATCTCCCCGTGCAGAAGCGGGGATACGACTATAAGACGAGAAGACCCTATGGAGCTTTAGACACCAAGGCATCTCATGTTAAACACCTCTTAACAAAGAACTAAACCAAATGAGCTATGCCCCTATGTCTTTGGTTGGGGCGACCACGGGGAAATAAAAAACCCCCGAGCGGACCGGGAGTACAACCTCCTAAAACCAAGAGCTGCAGCTCTAATAAACAGAACTTCTGACCAATAAGATCCGGCAACGCCGATCAACGGACCGAGTTACCCTAGGGATAACAGCGCAATCCCCTTTTAGAGCCCATATCGACAAGGGGGTTTACGACCTCGATGTTGGATCAGGACATCCTAATGGTGCAGCCGCTGTTAAGGGTTCGTTTGTTCAACGATTAAAGTCCTACGTGATCTGAGTTCAGACCGGAGTAATCCAGGTCAGTTTCTATCTATAAAATGTTCTTTTCTAGTACGAAAGGACCGAAAAGAAGAGGCCCATATTCAAAGCATGCCTCACCCCTCCTGTTGAAATCAACTAAAACAGGCAAAAGGACATATCCCCTATGCCCAAGATAATGGCATGTTGGAGTGGCAGAGCCCGGTAATTGCAAAAGACCTAAGCCCTTTTTACAGAGGTTCAAGTCCTCTCCCCAACTATGATCTCTACTCTAATAATTTTTATCCTTAACCCCCTAGCCTTCATTGTCCCCGTCCTCCTCGCCGTGGCCTTCCTCACCCTGATTGAACGAAAAGTCCTAGGGTACATACAATTACGTAAGGGCCCAAACATTGTCGGACCCTATGGCCTCCTCCAACCAATCGCAGATGGTGTAAAACTGTTTATTAAAGAACCCGTCCGCCCATCAACCTCTTCCCCTGTACTATTTCTCCTCGCCCCCATGCTAGCCTTAACATTAGCACTAACCCTCTGAGCCCCTATACCTCTCCCGTATCCTGTCACTGACCTGAACCTCGGAATCCTATTTATCCTCGCCCTGTCAAGCCTAGCCGTCTACTCGATCCTCGGCTCAGGCTGAGCATCAAATTCAAAATACGCCCTCATCGGAGCCCTACGGGCCGTGGCCCAAACCATCTCCTACGAAGTCAGCCTTGGACTCATCCTTCTAAACATTATTATCTTTACAGGCGGCTTCACCCTACAAACCTTTAATGTTGCCCAAGAAGCAACCTGAATGGTCATCCCCGCCTGACCTCTAGCCGCAATATGGTACATCTCAACCCTCGCAGAAACAAACCGGGCACCCTTCGATCTTACCGAAGGTGAATCAGAGTTAGTTTCAGGCTTTAATGTTGAGTATGCAGGGGGGCCCTTCGCCTTATTCTTCCTGGCCGAATACGCAAACATCCTCCTAATAAATACGCTCTCCGCAACACTATTTCTAGGGGCCTCACACATTCCAACCTTACCAGAACTAACTGCCACTAACCTAATAATCAAAGCATCCTTCCTATCGATAGTGTTCCTTTGAGTGCGAGCCTCCTACCCACGATTCCGATACGACCAGCTTATACATTTAATTTGAAAAAATTTCCTTCCTCTTACACTTGCCCTCGTAATCTGACACCTCGCCCTCCCTGTTGCATTTGCAGGTCTACCACCTCAACTATAATGCCGGAATCGTGCCTGAAGCCTAAGGGCCACTTTGATAGAGTGAACTATGGGGGTTAAAGTCCCCCCGACTCCTTAGAAAGAAGGGGCTCGAACCCTAACTAAAGAGATCAAAACTCTTTGTGCTTCCACTACACTACTTCCTAGTAAAATCAGCTAATTAAGCTCTTGGGCCCATACCCCAAACATGTTGGTTAAAATCCTTCTTTTACTGATGAACCCATACATCTTAGCCACCCTGCTATTTGGCCTAGGCTTAGGAACCACAATTACATTTGCGAGCTCACACTGGCTCCTCGCATGAATGGGACTTGAAATAAATACCCTCGCCATTATCCCCCTAATGGCACAAAGCCACCACCCACGAGCAGTTGAAGCCACCACTAAATATTTCCTCACCCAGGCCACCGCAGCCGCTATACTTCTATTTGCCAGCACTACTAATGCCTGACTCACTGGGCAATGAAACATTGAACAAATAACACACCCCATCCCCACTACCATAATTATTCTTGCCCTCGCACTCAAAATTGGCCTAGCCCCCCTACATTCTTGACTACCAGAAGTCCTTCAGGGACTAGATCTCACAACAGGATTAATTCTTTCCACCTGGCAAAAACTTGCCCCGTTTGCCCTTATTCTCCAAATACACTCAGCAAACCCCACAATACTAATTATGCTTGGCGTTACCTCAACCCTTGTCGGAGGCTGAGGCGGCTTAAATCAAACACAACTACGAAAGATTCTAGCCTACTCCTCAATCGCCCACCTCGGCTGAATAGTCTTAATCCTCCAATTCTCACCCTCACTCACTCTTCTAACCCTCTCCACCTATATTCTCATAACATCCGCAACTTTCCTTGTCTTCAAATTGAACAAAGCAACAAACATCAACATGCTTGCCACCTCCTGAACAAAAACCCCCGCACTTACAGCCCTTGCCCCCCTCGTCCTCCTTTCACTCGGCGGTCTTCCTCCACTGACAGGCTTTATACCAAAATGACTTATTCTACAAGAGCTCTCTAAACAGGACCTGGCACCCGTAGCAACCCTGGCCGCCTTAAGCGCCCTACTTAGCCTTTACTTTTACCTACGACTATCCTACGCAATAACCCTCACCATGTCTCCAAATAACCTAAGCGGAACTACCCCCTGACGCCTAACCTCTAACCAACTTTCCCTCCCCCTATCTCTATTCATCGTGGCCACCCTCGCCCTTCTACCCCTGACCCCGGCCCTAACAACAATTTTAACCCTTTAAGGGACTTAGGATAACTCATGAGTCCAAGGACCTTCAAAGTCCTAAGCGGGAGTGAAAATCCCCCAGCCCCTGATAAGACTTGCGGGACACTACCCCACATCTCCTGCATGCAAAACAGACACTTTAATTAAGCTAAAGCCTTCCTAGACAGGCAGGCCTCGATCCTACAAACTCTTAGTTAACAGCTAAGCGCCCAAACCAGCGAGCATCCGTCTACCTTTCCCCGCCTTTTCATAAAAGGAGGCGGGGAAAGCCCCGGCAGACGCTAGTCTGCTCCTTAAGATTTGCAATCTTACATGTCAAACACCTCAGAGCTTGGTAAGAAGAGGGCTCAAACCTCTGTATATGGGGCTACAATCCACCGCTTACTCAGCCATCCTACCTGTGGCAATCACACGCTGATTTTTCTCGACCAATCACAAAGACATCGGCACCCTCTATCTAGTATTTGGTGCATGAGCTGGAATAGTTGGCACAGCCCTAAGCCTTCTTATCCGAGCTGAACTAAGCCAACCAGGAGCCCTTCTTGGAGATGACCAAATTTACAATGTAATCGTTACAGCCCATGCCTTTGTAATGATTTTCTTTATAGTAATGCCAATCATAATCGGAGGGTTTGGAAACTGACTTATTCCTTTAATGATCGGAGCCCCTGATATGGCATTCCCCCGAATGAACAATATGAGCTTCTGACTCTTACCCCCCTCTTTCCTGCTTCTCCTTGCCTCTTCTGGGGTCGAAGCCGGAGCCGGAACTGGTTGAACAGTTTACCCACCCCTTGCCGGTAATCTAGCCCACGCTGGAGCGTCCGTCGATTTAACCATCTTCTCTCTTCATCTCGCAGGAATTTCTTCAATTCTTGGGGCAATTAACTTTATCACAACAATCATTAACATGAAACCCCCAGCCATCTCCCAGTACCAGACCCCTTTATTTGTATGAGCAGTACTAATTACAGCTGTTCTACTCCTTCTATCACTCCCAGTTCTTGCCGCCGGCATTACAATGCTCCTTACAGACCGAAATCTAAATACAACCTTCTTCGACCCCGCAGGAGGGGGAGACCCAATCCTGTATCAACACCTATTCTGATTCTTCGGGCACCCCGAAGTCTATATTCTTATCCTTCCCGGATTTGGAATAATTTCCCACATTGTTGCCTACTACTCCGGTAAAAAAGAACCTTTCGGATACATGGGTATGGTATGAGCCATGATGGCCATTGGCCTACTAGGATTTATTGTTTGAGCCCATCACATATTTACAGTAGGTATAGACGTAGACACACGAGCATACTTCACATCCGCAACTATAATCATCGCAATTCCAACCGGGGTAAAAGTCTTTAGCTGACTCGCAACCCTTCACGGAGGTGCCGTTAAATGAGAAACTCCCCTCCTTTGAGCTATCGGCTTCATCTTCCTCTTTACAGTAGGAGGACTAACAGGAATCGTCCTAGCCAATTCATCTCTAGATATTGTTCTCCACGACACATATTACGTAGTAGCCCACTTCCACTATGTTCTCTCAATGGGGGCTGTATTTGCCATCGTTGCTGCCTTCGTCCACTGATTCCCACTATTTACCGGGTATACTCTTCACAGTACATGAACTAAAATCCATTTTGGTGTTATGTTCGCAGGCGTAAACCTCACATTCTTCCCACAACACTTCCTTGGTTTAGCAGGAATGCCCCGCCGATACTCAGACTACCCGGATGCTTATACCCTTTGAAACACAATCTCCTCCATTGGATCACTAGTTTCACTTGTAGCAGTGATTATGTTCCTTTTCATTATCTGAGAAGCATTCGCAGCCAAACGTGAAGTACTATCAGTAGAACTGACCGCAACCAACGTGGAATGACTGCATGGCTGCCCTCCCCCTTACCACACATTTGAGGAGCCCGCATTTGTTCTAGTTCAATATACTAACCCAGAAAGGGAGGATTTGAACCCCCATATGCTGGTTTCAAGCCAGCCACATCAACCGCTCTGTCACTTTCTTCCATAAGATACTAGTAAAACTAGCCATTACATTGCCTTGTCAAGGCAAAATTGTGGGTTAAAACCCCGCGTATCTTGCACACATAATGGCCCATCCCACACAACTAGGATTTCAAGATGCAGCTTCACCTGTCATAGAAGAACTTCTCCACTTCCACGATCACGCCCTAATAATCGTATTCCTAATCAGTACGCTGGTCCTATATATTATTGTAGCCATGGTGACTACCAAACTCACTAACAGCTACATCCTGGACTCCCAAGAGATCGAAATTATTTGAACAGTTCTCCCAGCTATTATTCTAATTCTTATTGCCCTTCCTTCTCTCCGCATCCTTTATCTAATAGACGAAATCAACGACCCCCACCTAACAATTAAAGCTGTCGGACATCAGTGATACTGAAGTTACGAATATACAGACTACGAAGACCTAGGCTTTGACTCCTACATAATCCCTACACAAGACCTGGCCCCTGGTCAATTCCGACTGCTTGAGGCAGATCACCGAATAGTAATCCCAGTTGAGTCCCCCATTCGAATCCTTATCTCCGCTGACGATGTACTCCACTCCTGAGCCGTCCCTTCTCTCGGTGTTAAAATAGACGCAGTCCCCGGACGATTAAACCAAACAGCCTTTATTGCATCCCGCCCAGGGGTGTTTTATGGCCAATGCTCTGAAATCTGTGGTGCTAACCACAGCTTTATGCCCATCGTAGTTGAAGCAGTCCCACTAGAACACTTTGAGAACTGATCATCCCTAATACTTGAAGATGCCTCACTAAGAAGCTAAACCGGGTGCAGCGTTAGCCTTTTAAGCTAAAAATTGGTGACTCCCAACCACCCTTAGTGACATGCCCCAGCTCAACCCTGCGCCCTGGCTTAGCATCCTTGTCTTCTCTTGATTAGTCTTCTTAATTGTTTTACCCCCTAAAGTGATAGCTCACACTTTCCCGAACGAACCAACACCCCAAAGCACGGAAAAACCTAAAGGAGAGCCCTGAAACTGACCATGACATTAAGCTTCTTTGACCAATTTATAAGCCCTGTATTCTTAGGGGTCCCCTTAATTGCACTAGCACTAACCCTGCCCTGACTTCTCCTCCCTACACCCACAACCCGCTGACTAAATAACCGACTATTAACCCTCCAAAATTGATTCATCGGCCGATTCGCACACGAACTTTTTATGCCCGTTAACTTACCCGGCCACAAATGAGCCATCCTACTAACCTCTTTAATACTATTCCTTATTTCAGTAAACATGCTAGGCCTGCTGCCGTACACCTTTACGCCCACAACGCAGCTATCTCTTAACATAGGCTTTGCATTCCCACTTTGACTGGCAACAGTCCTTATCGGCATGCGAAACCAACCAACTGAAGCTTTAGGCCACCTCCTTCCAGAAGGAACCCCCACCCTTCTTATTCCAGTCCTAATTATTATCGAAACTATTAGTCTATTTATCCGACCATTAGCACTCGGAGTACGACTGACCGCCAATCTCACAGCCGGCCACCTCCTTATTCAACTAATCGCAACAGCTGCAGCCGTCCTCCTCCCCCTAATACCAGCTGTAGCCATCCTCACCGCCACCCTACTATTCCTCCTTACACTACTAGAAGTAGCCGTAGCAATAATTCAAGCTTACGTATTCGTATTATTACTAAGCCTTTACCTCCAAGAAAATGTTTAATAAGCCTTAAAAAGCACATAATGGCCCACCAAGCACACGCATACCACATAGTTGACCCCAGCCCCTGACCACTAACAGGTGCAGTAGCTGCCCTACTAATGACATCAGGCCTCGCTATCTGATTTCACTTCCATTCTACAACGCTAATAACTGTCGGAACAGCCCTCCTTCTCCTCACAATATATCAATGATGACGAGACATCGTTCGAGAAGGCACCTTCCAAGGGCACCACACTCCCCCTGTCCAAAAAGGGCTTCGATACGGAATAATTCTCTTTATTACCTCCGAAGTCTTCTTCTTCCTAGGATTTTTCTGAGCCTTCTACCACTCCAGCCTTGCCCCTACCCCTGAACTAGGAGGTTGCTGACCACCCACAGGCGTTACTACCCTAGACCCATTCGAAGTCCCCCTACTCAACACAGCAGTCCTTCTTGCCTCAGGGGTTACAGTTACCTGAGCTCACCATAGCATTATAGAAGGTAATCGAAAAGAAGCAATCCAATCCCTAGCACTAACAATTCTTCTAGGATTCTACTTTACCTTCCTCCAAGCTATAGAATACTACGAAGCTCCTTTTACAATTGCAGACGGAGTTTATGGCTCAACATTCTTCGTAGCCACAGGCTTCCACGGCCTCCATGTTATTATTGGCTCTACATTCCTAGCCGTATGCCTACTCCGCCAAATCCGTTATCACTTTACATCAGACCATCACTTCGGATTCGAAGCAGCTGCCTGATACTGACATTTCGTTGACGTTGTTTGACTATTCCTCTACGTCTCTATCTACTGATGAGGATCTTAATCTTTCTAGTATCAACCCTAGTATAAGTGACTTCCAATCACCCGGTCTTGGTTAAAGTCCAAGGAAAGATAATGAGCCTGATCACAACGATTATTACAATCGCCGCCGTACTTTCAACTGTCCTGGCCCTTGTATCCTTTTGACTACCACAAATGTCCCCCGACCACGAAAAGCTCTCCCCCTACGAATGCGGCTTTGACCCCCTCGGATCAGCCCGCCTCCCTTTCTCCCTTCGATTCTTCCTTGTTGCCATCTTATTCCTCCTATTTGACCTAGAAATCGCCCTCCTGCTACCACTCCCATGAGGAGATCAACTCCCTTCCCCATTATCAACCTTCCTTTGAGCCTCCGCCGTCCTAATCCTCCTAACACTTGGCCTCATCTACGAGTGATTACAAGGGGGCCTAGAATGAGCTGAATAGGTAATTAGTCTAAGAAAAACACTTGATTTCGGCTCAAGAACTTGTGGTTAAAGTCCATAATTACCTAATGACCCCCGTTCACTTTGCTTTCTCAACCACCTTCCTGCTAGGACTGACAGGCCTAGCATTTCACCGGACCCATCTCCTTTCAGCTCTCCTGTGTTTAGAAGCCATAATACTCTCCCTCTTTATTGCACTCTCCATCTGGACACTCCAATTAGACTCAACTAACTTCTCAGCTTCTCCTATACTTCTTCTGGCCTTCTCAGCTTGCGAAGCAAGCGCAGGGCTAGCCCTACTAGTAGCCACCTCCCGGACCCATGGGAGCGACCGACTACAAAGCTTAAACCTCCTACAATGCTAAAAATTCTCATCCCCACACTTATGCTCGTCCCAACAACCTGGCTGACACCCCCAAAATGACTATGACCTACAACCCTCTCCCATAGTCTCATCATTGCACTAGCTAGCCTTACCTGATTAGAAAGCCTATCTGAGACAGGCTGAACTTCCCTAAATTTATACATAGCCACAGACCCCTTATCAACACCCCTCCTTGTCCTTACCTGCTGACTTCTGCCACTCATAATTTTAGCCAGCCAAAATCACACTGCCCTCGAACCAGTTAACCGCCAACGAATATACATCACCCTCCTGACATCCCTACAAATCTTTCTCATCTTAGCCTTTAGTGCAACCGAAATCATTATGTTTTATATTATATTTGAAGCCACTCTAATCCCGACCCTAGTTATTATTACCCGCTGAGGAAACCAAACAGAGCGCTTAAACGCAGGGACCTACTTCTTGTTTTATACCCTGGCGGGCTCACTCCCACTTCTAGTAGCCCTCCTACTACTCCAAAACAGTACAGGAACCCTCTCCCTTCTCACCCTCCAATACTCCGCCCCCTTACAACTAGTTTCTTACGCGGACAAGCTATGATGAGCCGGCTGCCTACTAGCATTTTTAGTAAAAATACCCCTATACGGAGTTCACCTATGACTTCCCAAAGCCCACGTAGAAGCCCCCATTGCAGGGTCAATAATTCTTGCAGCCGTGCTCCTAAAACTGGGAGGATACGGCATAATACGAATAATGATTATACTAGAACCGCTCACTAAAGAGCTTAGCTACCCCTTTATTATCTTCGCACTATGAGGGGTAATCATAACAGGCTCAATCTGCCTCCGTCAAACAGATCTAAAGTCACTAATTGCCTACTCGTCAGTAAGTCACATGGGCCTTGTCGCGGGCGGAATTTTAATTCAAACACCCTGAGGTTTTACAGGAGCCCTTATCCTCATAATTGCTCACGGCCTAACATCCTCCGCCTTATTCTGCCTAGCAAATACTAACTATGAACGAACCCACAGCCGAACAATAGTCTTAGCACGAGGCTTGCAAATGGCTCTTCCCCTCATAACTACATGATGATTCATCGCCAGCCTTGCCAACCTAGCGCTACCCCCTCTCCCTAACCTCATGGGGGAACTCATAATTATTACCTCTTTATTTAACTGGTCCCACTGAACCCTGGCACTAACAGGGGCCGGAACCCTCATTACTGCAGGTTACTCACTCTACATATTCCTAATAACACAACGAGGCCCACTCCCCGCACACATTATTGCACTAGACCCTACACACTCTCGAGAACACCTCCTCATTGCCCTCCATCTACTCCCCCTAATCCTCCTCATCCTCAAACCCGAACTGATCTGAGGTTGAACCTCCTGTAGATATAGTTTAATTTAAAACATTAGACTGTGGCTCTAAAAATAGGGGTTAAAATCCCCTTATTTACCGAGAGAGGCTCGCTAGCAACGAAAACTGCTAATTTTCGCAACCTTGGTTGAACCCCAAGGCTCACTCGCACAGCTTCTAAAGGATAACAGCTCATCCACTGGTCTTAGGAACCAGAGACTCTTGGTGCAAATCCAAGTAGCAGCTATGCACCCCACCTCTCTAATAATAACAACCAGCCTAATCATTATCTTTTTCCTACTAGCGTACCCTGTACTTACCACCCTCTCCCCTCGCCCTCAGTCCCCCGACTGGGCCCTTACCCAAGTTAAAACCGCAGTAAAACTAGCATTTTTCGTCAGCTTACTCCCCCTCTTCCTATTCATAAACGAAGGGGCAGAAACAATTATTACCAGCTGAACTTGAATAAACACCCTGACCTTTGACATTAATATCAGCCTAAAATTTGACCACTACTCCATCATCTTCACCCCCATCGCGCTTTACGTGACATGGTCCATCCTTGAGTTTGCATCATGATACATGCATTCCGACCCATTTATAAACCGATTTTTCAAGTATCTTCTAGTCTTCCTTATCGCCATAATTATCCTCGTTACAGCAAACAACATGTTCCAACTATTTATTGGGTGAGAAGGTGTAGGTATTATGTCTTTCCTTCTTATCGGCTGATGATACGGACGAGCAGATGCTAACACAGCAGCCCTCCAAGCAGTCGTATACAACCGAGTCGGGGATATCGGCCTCATTCTTGCCATGGCCTGAATAGCAACCAACCTAAATTCATGGGAAATACAACAAATATTTGCAGCTGCCAAAAACTTTGACCTAACCCTCCCACTTCTTGGTCTGATCGTCGCCGCCACTGGTAAATCAGCCCAATTCGGACTTCACCCCTGACTTCCCTCTGCCATAGAGGGTCCTACACCGGTCTCTGCCCTACTACACTCCAGCACCATAGTTGTTGCCGGCATTTTCTTATTAGTCCGTATAAGCCCCCTAATAGAAAACAACCAAACAGCCCTTACACTCTGCTTATGTTTAGGTGCCCTAACAACCCTCTTCACAGCCACCTGCGCCCTTACCCAAAACGACATTAAAAAAATTGTTGCATTCTCTACATCAAGCCAGCTAGGTTTGATAATAGTAACAATTGGCCTAAACCAGCCCCAACTCGCCTTCCTCCACATTTGCACACACGCCTTCTTCAAGGCCATGCTCTTCCTCTGCTCCGGCTCAATCATCCATAGCCTAAACGACGAGCAGGACATCCGCAAAATGGGGGGCCTACACCACCTCACTCCCTTTACCTCCTCATGCCTCACCCTTGGAAGCCTCGCCCTAACCGGCACCCCTTTCCTGGCTGGCTTCTTCTCCAAAGACGCCATTATCGAAGCACTAAACACATCACACCTCAACGCCTGAGCCCTTACACTGACCCTCATCGCCACCTCCTTCACAGCTATTTACAGCCTTCGAGTCGTTTTCTTCGTATCTATGGGCCACCCCCGATTCAACACCCTGTCCCCAATTAATGAAAACAACCCAGCAGTAATTAACCCCATTAAACGACTAGCATGAGGCAGCATCATCGCCGGCCTTCTAATCACTTCCAACATTACCCCCCTAAAAACACCAATCATATCGATACCTCCCCTATTAAAACTAGCAGCCCTCACCGTCACTATTCTCGGGCTAATTATTGCCCTAGAATTAGCATCCCTTACAAGCAAACAATTCAAAACTACCCCAGTATTGGCCACCCACCACTTCTCAAACATACTAGGCTTCTTCCCACACATTATCCACCGATTTACCCCTAAACTAAACCTTGTCCTAGGCCAAACCATCGCCAGCCAAATGGTTGACCAGACCTGATTAGAAAAAACTGGCCCCAAAGCCCTGGCATCATCTAACATTCCACTTATTACCACCACAAGCAACACCCAGCAAGGAATAGTTAAGACTTACCTCGCCCTCTTCTTCCTAACCTTATCCCTTGCTATCTTACTAATTTCATACTAGACCGCCCGAACCGTCCCCCGACTTAGACCCCGCGTTAATTCCAACACCACAAACAAAGTAAGAAGAAGTACCCACGCACTTACCACTAGCATACCTCCACCCAACGAATACATCAACGCCACTCCCCCTATATCCCCACGAAAGACAGAAAACTCCCCCATCTCATCTGCAGGCACCCAAGATGCCTCATACCACCCACCCCCTAGTAAAACACAAGCCAACACTACACCTGCCCCATAAATTACTATGTATATTACAACCGCCGGACTCCCTCAACTCTCAGGATATGGCTCAGCAGCCAAAGCTGACGAATAAGCAAAAACAACCAACATCCCTCCTAAGTAAATTAAAAATAAAACTAATGATAAAAAAGAGCCGCCATGCCCCACCAAAACCCCACACCCCATACCTGAAACAACCACCAGCCCTAAAGCAGCGAAATAGGGGGAGGGATTAGAAGCAACCGCTACCAACCCTAAAACTAAACCAAATAACAACAGACACATCATATAAGTCATAATTCCTGCCAGGACTTTAACCAGGACTAATGGCTTGAAAAACCACCGTTGTATTTCAACTACAAGAACCTTAATGGCAAGCCTACGAAAAACCCACCCACTACTAAAAATTGCTAATGACGCGCTAGTTGACCTCCCAACTCCCGCCAGCATCACCGCAATATGAAACTTTGGATCACTGCTCGGCCTTTGCTTGATTTCCCAAATCCTCACAGGTCTCTTCCTCGCGATACACTACACCCCAGACATCGAATCCGCCTTTAATTCAGTCGCCCATATTTGCCGAGACGTCAACTTCGGCTGACTTATCCGTAACCTTCATGCAAATGGTGCATCCTTTTTCTTCATCTGCCTCTACTTACACATCGGCCGAGGCCTCTATTACGGCTCTTACCTCTACAAAGAAACCTGAAACATCGGCGTTATTCTTCTACTCCTAGTTATAATAACAGCCTTCGTTGGCTACGTCCTTCCCTGAGGACAGATATCATTTTGAGGGGCCACTGTCATTACCAACCTCCTATCCGCAGTACCCTATGTGGGCACTATGCTTGTCGAATGAATCTGAGGCGGATTTTCAGTAGACAACGCCACCCTCACCCGATTCTTTGCCTTCCACTTCCTCTTCCCCTTCGTCATTCTAGCCATAACAATTCTTCACCTCTTATTCCTACACGAAACTGGATCTAATAACCCCATCGGATTAGTTTCTAACGCAGATAAAATCTCATTCCACCCCTACTTCTCCTACAAAGACCTCCTAGGCTTCGCAATCCTACTGCTTACACTCGTCACCCTAGCCCTCTTTTCCCCTAACCTGCTAGGCGACCCAGACAATTTTACACCCGCCAACCCAATAGTAACACCCCCTCACATTAAGCCTGAGTGATACTTCCTATTTGCATACGCAATTCTACGATCCATTCCCAATAAATTAGGAGGAGTCCTAGCCCTTCTGGCCTCAATCCTGGTACTTATAACAGTACCCTTCCTTCACACTTCAAAACAACGAGGAATTACATTCCGACCAGCTTCCCAATTCCTATTCTGAGGGCTAATCGCAAACGTAGCCATCCTTACCTGAATCGGTGGAATGCCGGCAGAACAGCCCTATATCATTATTGGACAGGTAGCATCCGTCTCCTATTTCTCCCTATTCCTCGTCTTCTTCCCCCTCGCAGGCTGGACAGAGAACATAGTCCTTAATTCAACCTGCACTAGTAGCTCAGCGCCAGAGCGCCGGTCTTGTAAGCCGGACGTCGGAGGTTAAAATCCCCCCTTTTGCTCAAAGAGAGGAGAGTTTAACTCCCATCCCTAACTCCCAAAGCTAGGATCTTCAATTAAACTACTCTTTGTGAGTACTTTTACATGCATGTACATTTTTAAGTACATGTATGTATTTACACCATATATTTATATGCACCATATAATAGTAATGTTCTAGGACATGTTATGTATTATCACCATAATCTGATATATATACATTATTGTTTAGTACATTCTAAAGAAGGTTTACATAAACCATACATTAATATAACCCCATCTTACATGAGTTAAGAGGCAAAACGAAATTTAAATCTTCAACATTTACAATTCATAAGTGAAGATATACCAAGTATCAACATTATATGGAGTATTAAAAGTAATGCGCAGTAAGAGCCTACCATCCAGTCCATATCTTAATGCATACGGTTATTGAAGGTGAGGGACAATAATTGTGGGGGTTTCACTTAGTGAACTATTCCTGGCATTTGGTTCCTATTTCAGGGCCATACATTGATATTACTCCCCATTCTTTCCTTGACGCTTGCATAAGTTAATGGTGGCAACCATACGACTCGTTACCCAACATGCCGAGCATTCTTTCCAGCGGGTAAGGGGTTTCTCTTTTTTGTCTTCCTTTCATTTGACATTTCAGAGTGCACACGGTAATATTCATAAAAGGTAGAACATTTCCTTGCTCGCAGGGTAAATAATGTTAATGGTGAAAAGATTTTACTTAAAGAATTACATAACTGATATCAAGGACATAAGCATAATATTTCTCCTAAAATATCTAAGATTTTCCCCCTCGGCTTTTGCGCGTTAAACCCCCCTACCCCCCTAAACTCGTGACATCACTAATGCTCCTGCAAACCCCCCGTAAACAGGAAAATCTCGAGCGGGGTATTCGTACCATATTACACCCTTATGAATCATTATATATGATATAAATATTACAAATAACATACATCATTATATTTATATATATCATTATATACAGTATATATTATTATAAATATGATGTTTATACACCATTACATATACAATAATGTATATATATATTATTATAAATATAATATATTATTATAAGCACTTCACAC